CTGGATTTCTATCCACACCATTGCTATTCTTTAAATTTTTCTTGAAAGAATTGAGAATTCTCAATTCTCTACGACGTCTAGACGATAAAATCATTTCAGGAACAAGCAAATTCAAATTATCCTTATCAACATCGTATCTTTGATTAGTTTGTTGCTTACTCTTATGAACCAATGAAATAGCTATGGTTTGATACATAATAACGTCTGCCTCTATAGAATGAATTAATACGGGCTCGAAAAGTATATAACCACAATGCACCAAATCCATGAAATCATAGTCCTGATTAGTCGTACTCACAAAGTGTTCTGGCGCAAACTCGCCCAGTAGCATATAGTTTATAAGCTTTTGTCTCTTGTGGATAGGCTTTCTTGTCTTACCTATCGCCTGGGCTATCCTCAGATGATCGAGCAGATCACCGAACTGAAACCACGCCGGATTCTCTTCGATGGGAGAAACACCATATTTTTTTGCAACCGTACTGAAAAATCTAAAGTCTAAGAAGCGCTTCCGCTGCGTGTTATGCCGGTAACGGGTTTTTACTCGACGAAACTTTTCTTCATAACGTTCTTTCATAATTTCGCTGATCTTTCGGGTGTCGGGTTCGTAGTTGTCGTGCAAGCTCACCTCTTCGACGCTGTCCTCGACGGTATCATCTTCATCTTCATCTTCATCTTCTTTATTAACATTTTGTTTTCCTTGAGTAACATTTTGTTTTCCTTGAGTAACATTTTGTTTTCCTTGAGTAACATTTTGTTTTCCTTTACTAACATTTTGTTTTCCTTTACTAACATTTTGTTTTCCTTTACTAACATTTTGTTTTCCTTTACTAACATTTTCGTCTTCTACTATTTTTGCTCTAAAATTTGAAAGAAGTAAGCGGGTTGGTCTCAACCACGGTTTCCTTAGATATGTCTTCGTAGATCGCACCAATTCTGGGAAGAACCAATCTTCCAGATTCGAATCTTCCTCATCCAAATCTTCCTCATCCGAAAAATCTTTCCCATCCAAATCTTCCTCATCCAAATCTTCCTCATCCCAACCTTCCTCATACGCCTTTAAGACTTCTTCATTCATTCCCATCCAATTACAAAGGATTCTTTCGTATTTGTTGAGTTTTCGCTTTTTTTTGCTTTCTAGATCCTCTTCGCTTTCTAGATCCTCTTCGCTTTCTAGATCCTCTTCGCTTTCTAGATCCTCTTCGCTTTCTGGATCGTTCAGTCCCAGCCAATCAAAAAATCTTCCAATTTTGTCTTTTTTGATTTCTGGATCTTTTTTGCTTTCTGGATCCTTTTCGTCCTTTAAGATTTCTTCATTCATTCCCATCCAATTAATCCAATTAAATCTTTTGTATTTTTTGATTTCTGGATCTTTTTTGCTTTCTGGATCCTCTTTGCTTTCTGGACCTTTTTTGCTTTCTGGATCCTCTTTGCTTTTTGGATCTTTTTTGCTTTTTGGATCCTCTTTGCTTTCTGGACCTTTTTTGCTTTCTGGATCCTCTTTGCTTTTTGGATCTTTTTTGCTTTCTGGATCCTCTTTGCTTTTTGGATTTTTTTTGCTTTTTGGATCCTCTTCGCTTTCTAGATACTCTTCGATTTCTATATCCTTTTGGATTAGTGTAGTCGGGCAGAGATCCACATAAATAAAACCTCTCTTCTTAATTTTGTTAGACTTCTGAGTCTTTTTCTTAGTCTTTTTATTCTGCTTAGGCTGAGTATTTTTATTCTGCTTAGGCTGAGTATTTGTATTCTGCTTAGGCTCAGTATTTTTATTCTGCTTAGGCTCAGTATTTGTATGCCCAGTATTTTTATTCTGCTTAGGCTGAGTATTTTTATTCTGCTTAGGCTCAGTATTTTTATTCTGCTTAGGCTCAGTATTTGTATTCTGCTTAGGCTCAGTCTTTTTATTCTGCTTAGGGTCGATCCCTACTACCGCGTCCAAAATCAGCGTAAGTTCGATCCCTAGCCCGTCCAAAAGATGGGCTGGACATTTTTGGAGAATCTTCCAATCAAAATCTGCATATTTTCTCTCAAAATATTTGCTATTATGCTTAATATCTGTCTTCGGCTTAGGTTCGATCCCTAGCCCGTCCGAAGTCGGCTTAAGTTCGAGCCCTAATAGCCCCGGCTTCGGCTTAGGTTCGATCCCTACTAGCCCGTCCGAAATCGGCTTAAGTTCGATCCCTAGCCCGTCCAAAAAATGGGCTGGACATTTTTGGAGAATCTTCCAATCAAAATCTTCATATTTTCTCTCAAAAGGTTTTATTTTTATCTTTGGAGTTTTTTTAGCCTTCTTGTCGAGATCATTCTTGTCTCGATCTATATACGTCTTGTATATATAATCCTTGTCTAGATACTTCTTATCTAGAGAATTCTTGTCTAGATAATTCTTGCCTAGATACTTCTTGTCTAGATACTTCTTGATAAAAATATCCTCTGGTATATCAAATAATTTGTCTTGCTGTTTGGTATAGATCTCTTTTTTCTTATTTACTTGGAATGGTAATTTATCAATATAGGAGTCCTTCCTAGTTTCAGAAGAAATGTATTTATAGGCGAAAAGGTCATATCTATAGCTTTTTTGAAACTTAGTTGTTTGATTTGTTAATGAATAGACTTCAGAATCATCTTGTTTTTTTAATTGGTCTTTTTCATATGAATCTACTTTATTTAAATGGTTATTTTGAGCCCTATGGCGTCGGTTGACTTCATTTCTCCATTTTTGTGGGATTAATAGAGACCATCTAATCTTAGATAAATTGTATTGATACTGACCTCTTAACCAGTTTTTCCATGGATTCGTTCCAAAATTTCGAAGTTTCTTATGCTTTAATTCGGAAGGAAATATTCCTTGTCTTTCAAAAGAATCCTTTATTTCAGTCTTAAGAAACAAAGACGTTCCGCGATATTTTAGAACAGATCTTAACGTATCACTAACTTGGGTCTGTGATAATTTGTAAAATACATATGCTTGTGACAGGGAAGATAAATCTGGCAAGGAAGAAAATTTAAGAAAAGTCTTTAACTTCTTCTTATTAATTTTTTTTGGATTTTTTTCAGTATTGTCAATGTCTTTATGAATTCTTTTTTGTATTTTTCTAGGAATCTTAATGATACATAGAAGGATATCTAGATATATTTTGTATATTTTTTCAATGAAAATAGTTAGAAAATAATCCCATTTACTTATTAATCGAACACTTTTTCTTTTTACAATTTTCAAAATATTTTTTGGTTTTTCTCCATTTTTATCTGAAGTTAGTTTTTTTGTTTCTTTTGTAATTCTTTCTGTTTCATTTTTGATTCTGCTTGTTCTATTAATCAGCTCTTTTATTCTTTCTTCTGACCAAAGTGTAACTGGAATTTCACTAACTGATTCATTAATTATCTCATTGCTGATTATAGAATCTTTTTCTTTTTGAGTTTCACTCGATTTATCTACTCCTATCTGTTTCAATCTTTTCCCTTTTTCGATCAATTCTTCATAACCTTTTTCTATTTGTCTGTTTAGAACGCGAACCCCTTTGCGAAGCCATTTTGTGCTTTCGTTTAACTCTCCTAGAACGCTACCCACAATTGGTTTTAGAATTGGGTTTATTATTTTGTTGAAAACGGCTCTTATAAGTCGAAAGTCGCGCTTGCTCAATTTTCGTTTTCGTAATCTTACAAATTTTTTTCCTAGTTCTTTAAAAACGGGCCCCCAAAAAAAGAAAAAGGAATTGAAGTCTCGTGGTATACCCCAAGGGTGTTCAGCTAGTCCCCAGAAAGGCCTTATATAACCAGCATCTGGAATAAAAAGAGGGTCGTCTAGCCTTTTTTTATCAGCCGCTGTGTGCCAAGGTTTCAACTCTAGAGGACATAAAACTTTTATCTGAAGACCTTCTTCCCACCAGTTCTCCGGAAAGGTCATGTGAGACATGGGGCCTAAAGGATAACCGTCATCGGTGCATGTAAAATGAATCTCGTTTTCCCAGTCCTCTCTATCCTCAGCCCACTCGGGCTTCTGCAATAATAAGATACGGCCAATATTTTTAGCTATTATCAAAAAAGGCAATGCAATATATTTTCTAAAAAGGGAGTTAAAAATTAGAAAACTACCTCTGATTGCCATCCCGAACTCAAGATCAGTCCATGATTCCATTCCATAAATCCGTTCTAGTTCTGCTCTGGCTGCGCTGTATCTGTCCTGGTCCCTGCGTTGGGCTATTCTCTTGCGGCCGACGAAGAATTTATTTTCTTTTTTTTTCCTTTCTTTTTCTTTCCTTTCTTTTTCTTTCCTTTCTTTTTCTTTCCTTTCTTTCCTTTTTTTTTCTTCTCTCTTCCTTTTTGTTTTTATCTGTTCTTGCTTAAGAGACAAAAGGACCCCTTTTTTTCTTCTAAACAAATGTTTCCAAAAGGGTTTCTCTATCCCGAAATAAATAGCTAGTCGCTTTTTTAAGAAGCCAAAAAAAAGAGGGGACAGCGGAGAGATTTCAACCTTTCTTAGAACAACTCCCTGTTTACGCCTTTTGACGCTCATATTACCTTTGACATCACCCAGATTCCACAAGTGTTCTTTGTTCATCTTCCAAACATCGCCTATAACCTCCTCCTGTAGGTGAGGCTCCAAAGCAGAAACCATGTTCTTAAAGGCACGACTACGAGTGTCTCCCCCAGTCGCCACAAACGCGCGCTCAAACGCCTCAAACTCAGGACGTTTTTTATCTAGTTGATCCTCGGTGGGCTTTTCATAAACTTTTCTAACAAACAGCTCCGTCGGATTATGGATCGTTTTATATCTGAGTATTATCCCTAAAGTATCAAAGTCGTCTCCCCGAGCGGCCACACTCTTATAGTTCAGTTGGTATTGCATCTCGCTAAATAATACGGGTAAGAAGCGAGGGACTTCTTTATTGATCTCTCTTAGAAGAATCTTTTTTGCATTTTCTCGGCCTTTTGTCATTAGGCTTTTTCGTTTTCGCCTACTAGACTTTTCTAAAAATTTTCTCAAAGGCCTAAATGAAGGAAAAATTTTTTCCAAAGGATTAAAATAGAATTTTCCTGCTGCTCTTAGTTTTTCTGTTTTTATTTTTAGTATCGCTAACATTCTTTCTTCATATGTTGGGGAATTAAGAAAGACACCTGGAAGAAAGGTGTCAAGAATTTTATTTAGAGCAATGCGTGTCTTAAAATATTCTGAATTGACATCCTTTTTTCTTCGACGAGATTTTGAAGTTCCATCGTTGATTCTTCGACGAGATTTTGAAGTTCCATCGTTGATTCTTCGACGAGATTTTGAGGTGACACTGTTTTTTCTTCGACGAGATTTTGAGGTGACACTGTTTTTTCTTCGACGAGATTTTGCAATGACACTTTTTTTTCTTCGACGAGATTTTGAGGTGACACTTTTTTTTCTTCGACGAGATTTTGCAATGAGACTTTTTTTTCTTCGACGAGATTTTGCAATGAGACTTTTTTTTCTTCGACGAGATTTTGCAATGAGACTTTTTTTTCTTCGACGAGATTTGATTAAATTGCGGATTTTTTCATGAACTGAACGATATTCCTCCTCGTCCTCTGGCTTAAGTCTAGGAACCCAACGGTTAGGTTTTACGGCCACCACGTCTGTCACTTTTCCACGAGAGGGCCCCCTCAACAGAGGATCGTACCTTTTTGGTAGGCAGAGTTTGTCAGTTTCATCAATACAAACCCGAGTCCTTTTTTCGAGCATATCTCGAAAAAGAAATCCCTTGTCTAGAGCCTCAATTCGCTTTCGAAACTCATTATTTAAGTTGTTTTTTCTTTGTTCGTTCTTAGCAACCCAACCTTTGTCTAGTTCATCAAAGGAGCATTTTTCTACTGTGGACGAAGATATCTTCCCTTTGATCATTTCCTTAAAAATAGAAATCTGAGGAGGATATGTAAAAGCTATTCTTTCTTTTCCATCACTTCGGCATGTATCAAAAAAATATTGTGAAACGTCCTTTTTTACAGCCCCCCCATAAATGTTATCATTGCCTAAGTATCGTAGTCCATGAGTCCAGTCGTAAAGATAGAAAAAAGGGACCGAAATCAAGGTTTCAAACGGTATCCACTTTAGGGTTGGCCATTTGTCTTCATCCTGATCCCCTCCCCAAGTCCGATCCTTAGGAAAATCTCGGCGGAATAGCGGTTCTCGTCTTTTCCTTCTTACCGTAGAGTTACCTTTTGTGCTTATATCTTCTAGCCGAAGTTCGTCCATTATTGGGGCGTTTAGCATCCGCAGTGGGTGTCCTGTAATGGCGAGCGGCATTCGGTCTAAAGAGAGAAGACAGGTAGCATATATTAAAATAGGAACGAACCGACGCGTGTTTCTCATCAAGTCTACTAACAACAAGAACTGAGCTTCTGACACAAACCACTGAATGTTTCTCATAAGGAATTCAAAGTCTGTCCCAAGGTAGCGAACAAGGAACTGAAAAATCTTCCTTTTGTACTTATTCGATTTTTTCGTAATGTACTGATCCCATTCTGACATACGGTACACCAAGTATGAAAAACGGACGTCAACTTTTGCCCCAAAGTACTTATAAATGAACTCACTCAATACTGACACAACAAGTTGCTTCTTTTTTCTATTCAAGATAAATTTCTGTATCCGAAATAATACTCTTTGCATGAATTCAAGGAACCAAAGGGTTCCAATTACCCAACCAACAGAACTACTTACTAGAAATAACGTCTTGTTCGTGGATTGAAACATATAAACTTGGACTAATCTGGATAACGTTGCACCAGTTAGAAGGAACTGGTTGGCTACTTGAAAAATGAAACAATGCCAGAAAATTTCGGAATTTCTTCTGATTTTGATAGCGCTATTCTCGGAAAAATTACTGAATAAGAAAAAAAATAAAAGATAGGGTGCAAATAAAAGCGTCATAGTATGTGGTCTACATAACAGACTATGCAGAGGCCTATAATAGACCGACATGAACCGCACAAGCTGTCCGAGAATAAAACCAGTTATTGCTGCTGACTTCTGCTCGGGTGCTTCTTCTAAAAGGAAGATATAAGCCGGCCTTATGGACATCGTCGTTAGAAACCCATAATAGAGTCCGACCACAACGGCCGAATTAGTTATCTTCATACACAAGTGTACTAATGCTTGGAAAATCATATGTAAAATCTCCTTTGTTTTATTCAAAAATTATTTTTGTTTGTTCTATTGCAATATCTTGCAATAGCCATTTTTCTATTGAAATATCTTGCAATAGCCATTTTTCCATTGCAATATCTCTTGCAATAGACAATAAAATTTTCTATCTGTATCTTTTTATGGATCTATTTTGTCGTTATTTTGTTTCGTTTTTAGCGAAATTTTTTAAACGACCGAATTGATTATCTTTTTTCAGACTTTTTTTCTATTGAAATAGCCAATCGAATTGTGATCTCTTTTTTCTTTCGTTTTCTTATAAGATTTCTAAACTTTAGATAGAAAAAATAGAAAAAGATAGACTAGAAACGACATCTGTTTAGATAGAAAAA